AAATCCTCTTTATTGAATGAAACTAGCTAGCTGTCTTTGAAGTCAAGTACTTAGCCGGAAAGGCAAGTCCATCGCGGGCACTACCCGACTTATTTCGGTATTGCATATAAGTACAAGTTTAGATGTGGCCATCTAGACAAGTGAAACGGTCCTTGCTGTCGAAGTTTACTACTGGATAGGAATTCCATCGGTATGGCATTAGAACTGCTCGGAGAAGTTCGATATTGAAGGTATACAGTTCGATAGATCGGTATTGAAGTGAGATATTCAATCCTCTTTCTATTTAATGGTATTTCACTGCCTTTCATGTACAAGTATTGCAACTGAGACTGAGAGACAAGGGAGATCCCATTGAACTTGCCTTGATTGAATGAAGGCTAGCTGACTTCGATACTGAATGAACTCGCATGCTGGAGAACCGATGAGAGAGATAGTCGATGCCAATATAGCTGTAATTTCACACTTGAGCTTTTCCCTTCGAAGAGTTGATCTTGAATTGAAAAAGTTCTATCTCCCCAATGGAGAAATGATGCTAGCCCTTTTTCCTTCGATGACAGAGATTGAAATGGATAAAGTGGATTCTCCCTAATGGTGAAATGAGACTGATTTCTAGATTTCACTGATTTCTGTGATTGAACTGATGGCAACTAGCGAGCAATCTGACTCAATAGGGGCTTTCCATCTTAAAAGCCTTCCTTCTTGCTTGCTTGCGATAAGGCTTTCTTGCCTTCTTGCTTAGCTTATTGAAAAGGGGAGGCAGTGGACCAATAAGCTAGCTGTCCCAACCAAGACAGGAGCTAGCCTCTTATCTTAAAGGCTATCGATTGACTCCTTGAGGAGCAAGGAAGATCAGAGCTCACACTGGAAAGCTATCAACTAACCTGTAAGAAGACTCTTTCTTGGCCCTTCTTCTTAGTCCGTTAGGTAGTTGCCTAGAGCTATTAACTAGACCGAAAGGGGAATAACGACCAGTCTTCCTAGCGATGTACAATTCTTTTGGTATATGAAAGATCGATGTCTAGGTCAATTCAATAGAGAAGGAGAAAGATAGTCAATGCTAAACATAGATGCCATACAACCATCCCTTCCCCTCCCCTCCTAGTCCAAGCCAAGAAGAGCTTCCCCCTCCTTTCCTCCGCCCTAAAAACCTTACTTCCTAAGCATACTGAGAAAGAATTAGCAGAGTACTCTCCCTCCTCCTTGCCCTCTTGAGTAATGAGAAGCGGGCTAACCCAAGAGAGAGACCAGCCCTAATTGCTCTTAAGGTTAGTTAATGGCTTTCAAGGGATGAGGGACATTAGCCACTCTCCTGCTCGTACCTCGCTAACAACCGTCAACAACCAGTCTTGCAACAACGATCAAATCAATAGGGCCATAAAGACTAGTCCTACTTGCCCTAGAGATTAGTTAATAGCTTCAAAGACCGGCAGGAAGTCATACAACCTAGCTCTCCTTACTTGATAGGGGGTCGGATAGAGGGTCTAGTAAACTAGCTGAGTCATTCGAGAGGCTTCAAACTTGGCTAAGCCTTCACATAAGCGGGACTGCTTGCATGTCCATCATTAGATTTGCGGGGTAGTGGAGGGAGTGCTTCCTCTCCTTAACAGTCGAGCTCTTTCTTTCCTCTCAAGGAGCATGAGCGGAACGGAACGGTATCAAGTCTATTAGTCGGAGAGGTCGTACCGTCGAGCGAGTTGGGGAGCTCGACTAAAGCCGACCTGAGGGAGGCCTACAACCGTCGGTCTAGAAAGCTAGTAACTCGGATCTAGGACTAGGAAGGGAAGCTCTTCTTGTCCTACCGGTCGGGTTGCTGGACTGGTTGTTAGCGGAGAAGCCCTGGGAGAAAGACAGCTTATTAGAGCATTGGCGGTCGACGAATTCGTCTATCAGGCAATCTATCCTTAGCCTAAAGGCCCGTTAAATAAGGGTGGTGCAGTGTGACCGGAGCGGTTGTAGAGTTTATAAATGGGATTTGAGGCGACGCCTGAGTATGAGGAGATCGCACTGGATATGGCTACTCTTTACGGCAAAGGGGGCATTGCCCATAAGATAAGGCAGCCTTGGACTTCCTATTATTGCTTCTAAGTGAAAGGTAGCCAGCAACAATACAATGAAGGCATTCAGACTCATTACCTTTCTTAGGTCTCATTGAGACTCCCTTTTAGAAAGAGAAATGAACAAGAACTTCACTCATCCGTAAACGTGATTCTATGTCCTGTAAGCATCAGACTAGATCAAAAACCTGCCCTTTCTCCTCTCGACGAGTGTCAGCTCCTTCCAGGTACGCAGGTTGGCTAGTGTTATGAAATAGAGAAGTCAAAGTAGAGCAAGTCCCATCTACCAGGTTACCTGTTCTTATGAAGGAAGGCATCTATTCAAGTCTTTACTAAATACCATCAGATGGATTCTTAGGAAGCCATCTATTCTGCTAATACCGGTCCTATCCTCTCCTTTCTCTGATTCCCAGTGAGGGGTATAAGTAGTCTAAACGCTCTTTCCA